GCTAGCGTAGCTTAACTAGAGCATAATTCTGAAGCAGTTATGGTGGATCTTGAAATGGTCCCGCAGGCACAAAGGCTTGGTCCTGACTTTACTGTCAGCTGTAGCTAGACTTATACATGCAAGTATCCGCACCCCTGTGAGAATGCCCCCCAGTCTCCTGCCCGGAGACAAGGAGCTGGTATCAGGCGCAATTTCCATTTAGCCCACGACACCTTGCTTAGCCACACCCTCAAGGGACTTCAGCAGTGATTAATTTTAAGCCATGAGTGAAAACTCGACTTAGTTAAAGCTTAGAGAGCCGGTAAAACTCGTGCCAGCCACCGCGGTTATACGAGAGGCTCAAGTTGACAGACAACGGCGTAAAGAGTGGTTAGGGAGATACTTAAACTAAAGCCGAACGTCCTCAAAGCTGTTTAACGCTTCCGAGTTAAGAAGCCCCCTTACGAAAGTAGCTTTATCCAACCTGACCCCACGAAAGCTGTGGAACAAACTGGGATTAGATACCCCACTATGCTCAGCCTTAAACTTTGATAGGCCACTACGCCCCCTATCCGCCCGGGAACTACGAGCATTAGCTTGAAACCCAAAGGACTTGGCGGTGCTTCACATCCGTCTAGAGGAGCCTGTTCTAGAACCGATAACCCCCGTTAAACCTCACCCTCCCTTGTCAATTCCGCCTATATACCGCCGTCGTCAGCCTACCCTGTGAAGGTTCAGAAGTGAGCAAAATTGGTAAAGCCCAAAACGTCAGGTCGAGGTGTAGTGTATGAGAGGGGAAGAAATGGGCTACATTTCCTAGACCAGGAAATACGAACAATGAACTGAAATAATCATTAGAAGGTGGATTTAGCAGTAAGCAGGAGAACAGAGTGCTCCGCTGAAAAATGGCCATAAAGCACGCACACACCGCCCGTCACTCTCCCCAAGCTACCCCATAAGAACATTCCTAAAAAGTCACGCCTGCAAAGGGGAGGCAAGTCGTAACATGGTAAGCGTACCGGAAGGTGCGCTTGGAATAATCAGGATGTGGCTAAGCAGGAAAGCATCTCCCTTACACTGAGAAGTCGCCCGTGCAAATCGGGTCATCCTGACGCCCAATAGCTAGCCCACCCCATAAAAGCAACACCCCCTATTAATACCCCCAAACACACCAAAAACTGCCAAACAAAACATTTTTCCTCCCAAGTACGGGCGACGAAAAAGGAGCCTAGGCGCCATAGAGAAAGTACCGCAAGGGAAAGCTGAAAGAGAAATGAAACAGCTCAGTTAAGCCTAAAAAAGCAGAGACAAAACCTCGTACCTTTTGCATCATGATTTAGCCAGAACCCCCAAGCAAAAAGAATTTTAGTTTGGCCCCCCGAAACTAGGTGAGCTACTCCAAGACAGCCTAAAAATAGGGCACACCCGTCTCTGTGGCAAAAGAGTGGGAAGATCTTTGAGTAGAGGTGACAGACCTACCGAACCTAGTAATAGCTGGTTGCCGGGGAAATGAATAGGAGTTCAGCCTCATAAATTCTTCCCTCCCCCGTTTTCTAGACCATCTATGAGATAAAAAGAATTTTAGAGAGTTAGTCAAAAGGGGAACAGCCCTTTCGAAACAAGACACAACTTTTTTAGGAGGTTAAAGATCATTTTCATCCAAGGCAAAAACGCTCTGGTGGGCCTGAAAGCAGCCATCCACATGGAAAGCGTTTAAGCTCAAGCACTACCCTCGCCAACAATACTGATAACATATCCTAAACCCCTGAACTTACCCGGCTGTCCCATACCCCTATGGGAGTAACTATGCTGAAATGAGTAATAAGAGGGCCCTTGGCTCTCTCCCAGCACACGTGTACATCGGAACGAACCCCCACCGAACCTTAACGGCCCCAAACAAAGAGGGTAATGTCTCAGGCCTTAAAATAACAGGAAAAACACCCACACCAACACCGTTAACCCTACACTGGTGTGCCTGCAAGGAAAGACTAAAAGAAAAAGAAGGAACTCGGCAAACACAAATGAAGCCTCGCCTGTTTACCAAAAACATCGCCTCTTGAAAAAACAACATAAGAGGCACTGCCTGCCCAGTGACCACATGTTTAACGGCCGCGGTACTTTGACCGTGCGAAGGTAGCGTAATCACTTGTCTTTTAAATGAAGACCTGTATGAATGGCACGACGAGGGCTTAACTGTCTCTTTTTTCCAGTCAATGAAATTGATCTCCCCGTGCAGAAGCGGGGGTAGTAACATAAGACGAGAAGACCCCGTGGAGCTTTAGACGCTAGATCAACCCTAGTCCAACACCCCTGCCTAAAAGGTTGAACGCTATAGGAGACCGGATCTAATGTCTTCGGTTGGGGCGACCCCGGGGAAAGAAAAACCCCCGTGTGGAATAGGAGTACTACACTCCCAAATCTAAGAGCCACCTCTCAAAGCATCAGAAATTCTGACCAACTACGTGATCCGGCTTAACGCCGATTAACGGACCAAGTTACCCCAGGGATAACAGCGCAATCCTCTTCTAGAGCCCGTATCGACAAGAGGGTTTACGACCTCGATGTTGGATCAGGACATCCTAATGGTGCAGCCGCTATTAAGGGTTCGTTTGTTCAACGATTAAAGTCCTACGTGATCTGAGTTCAGACCGGAGTAATCCAGGTCAGTTTCTATCTATGAAATGTTTTTTTCTAGTACGAAAGGACCGAAAAGAGGAGGCCAATACCTTAAGCACGCCTCGCCCTTACTTAATGAAAGCAAATAAAATAAGCAAAAGGACATACCCCAATGCTAAAGATTATAGCGTGCCGGGGTGGCAGAGCCCGGTTATTGCAAAAGACCTAAGCCCTTTTTATAGAGGTTCAAATCCTCTCCCCGACTATGCTCTCAGTACTAATCTCCCTAGTCCTTAACCCCCTCATTCTAATTGTCTTCGTTCTCCTGGCTGTGGCCCTCCTCACCTTGGTAGAACGAAAAGTGCTAGGCTACATACAATTACGAAAAGGCCCAAATGTAGTAGGGCCCTACGGCCTCCTACAACCCATTGCAGACGGATTAAAACTATTTATGAAAGAGCCCGTACAGCCATCTACATCTTCACCCATCCTTTTTCTCTTTACACCAATACTAGCCCTCACCCTTGCCCTAACACTCTGAGCCCCCATACCACTACCCTTCCCCATGGCAGACCTCAACCTAGGGATTTTATTTATCCTAGCCGTCTCCAGCTTAGCAGTTTACTCGATCCTGGGCTCTGGCTGAGCTTCCAACTCCAAATATGCCCTTATCGGAGCCCTACGAGCCGTGGCCCAAACCATTTCCTATGAAGTAAGCCTAGGGCTTATCCTCCTAAACATTATTATCTTCACTGGAGGCTTCACCCTTCAAACATTTAATGAAGCCCAAGAAAGTGTATGACTAATTTTACCCGCCTGGCCCCTAGCCGCAATATGATACATCTCAACGCTCGCAGAGACCAATCGAGCGCCATTCGACTTAACTGAGGGCGAATCCGAACTCGTCTCACGCTTTAACGTGGAATATGCAGGAGGCCCTTTCGCACTATTCTTCCTAGCAGAATACGCTAATATCCTCCTCATAAACACCCTCTCCGCAACCCTATTTTTAGGGGCCTCCCTAATCCACTTCTTTCCAGAACTAACCTCCATCAACCTTATAGTTAAAGCAGCCATATTATCTGTTCTTTTCCTCTGAGTTCGAGCCTCCTACCCCCGCTTCCGATATGACCAACTCATGCACCTCACATGAAAAAACTTCCTACCACTTACGCTCGCACTAATTATCTGACACCTCTCGCTCCCAGTTGCCTTCGCCGGCCTCCCTCCCCAACTCTAAGCCAGGAATTGTGCCTGAAATAAAGGGCCACTTTGATAGAGTGAATCATGAGGGTTAAAGTCCCTCCAACTCCTTAGAAAGAAGGGACTCGAACCCTACCTGAAGAGATCAAAACTCTTAGTGCTTCCAGTACACCACTTCCTAGTACAGTAAGCTAATTAAGCTATTGGGCCCATACCCCAAGTATGACGGTTAAAATCCTTCCTTTACTAATGAATCCTTTTGTCCTATCCACCCTCCTATTTGGCCTAGGCCTGGGAACAATGACAACCTTTGCAAGCTCACACTGGCTTCTCGCCTGAATAGGGCTTGAAATCAACACCCTGGCCATTATCCCGCTCATAGCGCAACACCACCACCCACGAGCAGTAGAAGCCACTACAAAATATTTCCTCACCCAAGCAGCTGCCGCTGCCACACTACTATTTGCAAGTACTACAAATGCCTGACTGACAGGTCAATGAGACATTCAACAAATAACTCACCCCCTTCCTGTCACAATAATTACCCTGGCCCTCGCACTAAAAGTAGGCCTCGCACCCCTCCACGCCTGACTCCCCGAGGTTCTTCAAGGATTAGACTTAACAACAGGCCTTATCCTCTCCACCTGACAAAAACTAGCACCATTTTCCCTTCTTCTCCAAATTCAAGCTCTGGACCCTACAATGCTTATTATTCTAGGCTTAGCCTCCACCCTCGTGGGTGGCTGAGGGGGCCTAAACCAGACACAGCTACGAAAAATCCTAGCCTATTCCTCAATTGCGCACCTAGGCTGAATGGTCCTAATTATACAATTCTCCCCATCCCTAACACTGTTAGCCCTAGCAACATACCTCGTTATAACATTCTCAACATTCTTGGTCTTCAAACTAAACAAGGCGACTAGCATTAACGCACTTGCTTCCTCCTGAGCAAAAGTGCCAACAATCACAGCTCTCACCCCCCTCCTCCTTCTATCACTAGGAGGCCTCCCCCCACTCACAGGCTTTATGCCAAAATGACTCATCCTCCAAGAGCTAACTAAACAAGCCCTCCCCCTCACGGCCACTATAGCAGCCTTAACTGCCCTCCTCAGCCTTTACTTCTACCTCCGACTATGCTACGCCATAACCCTAACAATTTCACCTAACAACCTGACAGGCACAACCCCCTGACGCCTCCCATCCTTCCAATCAACCCTTCCCCTAGCCATCACCACCTCAATAACAATTTGCCTTCTTCCCCTCACCCCCGCCACAATGGCTTTAATAAGCGCCTAGGGGCTTAGGATAGAATTAAGACCGAGGGCCTTCAAAGCCCTAAGCGAGAGTGAAAACCTCCCAGCCCCTGATAAGACCTGCAGGACACTAACCCACATCTTCTACATGCAAAGCAGACACTTTAATTAAGCTAAGGCCTTATTCTAGACAGGTAGGCCTCGATCCTACAAACTCTTAGTTAACAGCTAAGCGCTCAAACCAGCGAGCATCTATCTATCTTTCCCCCCGCCCGCCCGCAAAAGGGCGGGGGGAAAGCCCCGGTAGGATATTATCCTACTTCTTCAGATTTGCAATCTGATATGTAAAAACACCTCAAGGCTTTGGCAGAAAGAGGACTTGAACCTCTGTAAATGGGGCTACAATCCACCGCTTGAGCTCTCAGCCATTCTACCTGTGGCAATCACCCGTTGATTCTTTTCGACCAATCACAAAGACATCGGCACCCTCTATCTAGTATTCGGTGCTTGAGCTGGAATGGTAGGTACAGCCTTAAGCCTCCTCATTCGAGCAGAACTAAGCCAACCAGGCGCACTCCTAGGAAACGACCAAATCTATAATGTTATCGTAACTGCGCATGCCTTTGTAATAATTTTCTTTATAGTTATACCAATTCTTATTGGAGGATTTGGAAACTGACTAGTCCCCCTAATGCTGGGAGCCCCTGACATGGCATTTCCTCGGATGAATAATATAAGTTTCTGACTTCTCCCCCCATCGTTCCTCCTTCTGCTCGCCTCTTCTGGGGTTGAAGCAGGGGCCGGGACAGGCTGAACTGTTTACCCCCCACTATCTGGGAACCTCGCCCATGCAGGAGCATCCGTAGACCTTACTATTTTCTCTCTTCACCTGGCAGGTATTTCATCAATCCTAGGGGCGATCAACTTCATCACCACTATTATTAACATAAAACCTCCTGCCATCTCACAATACCAGACTCCTCTGTTCGTGTGGGCTGTCCTAATCACTGCCGTCCTCCTTCTCTTATCACTTCCAGTCTTAGCTGCTGGCATCACAATGCTCTTAACCGACCGAAATCTAAACACCACTTTCTTTGACCCAGCAGGAGGAGGGGACCCCATTCTCTACCAACACCTGTTCTGATTCTTCGGTCACCCGGAGTCTACATTCTTATCTTGCCCGGGTCGGGATATCTCCCACATTGTAGCTACTACTCTGGTAAAAAAGAACCTTTCGCTACATGGGCATGTGTGGGCAATGATGGCGATCGGCCTACTAGGCTTTATTGTCTGAGCCCATCACATGTTCACAGTCGGAATGGACGTAGATACCCGAGCCTACTTTACGTCCGCCACTATGATTATTGCCATTCCCACAGGTGTAAAAGTTTTTAGCTGACTGGCCACCCTTCACGGGGGAGCAGTAAAATGAGATACCCCAATACTCTGGGCTCTCGGCTTTATCTTCTTATTTACGGTGGGAGGCTTGACAGGAATTGTTCTTGCTAACTCCTCCCTAGATATTGTCCTTCACGACACCTACTACGTGGTGGCCCACTTCCACTATGTACTCTCCATAGGAGCTGTCTTCGCAATCGTTGCCGGCTTCGTTCACTGATTCCCGCTATTTTCAGGTTACACCCTCCACACAACATGAACCAAAATTCACTTTGGAGTAATGTTCGCAGGGGTTAACCTCACCTTCTTCCCACAACACTTCCTCGGCCTGGCTGGAATGCCTCGACGGTACTCTGACTACCCAGACGCCTATACCCTGTGAAATACAATTTCATCTATTGGGTCACTAGTCTCTCTCGTAGCAGTAATTATGTTCCTATTTATCATCTGAGAAGCTTTCGCAGCTAAGCGTGAAGTCTTATGAGTTGAAATAACCTCAACAAACGTTGAATGACTCCACGGCTGCCCTCCCCCATACCACACCTTTGAAGAGCCTGCATTCGTTCAAATCCAGCAAGCCTCTCCGCAGCACTAAGCCAAAACTGGCCCTACATAAATTTATCCCGAGAAAGGGAGGAGTCGAACCCCCATAAATTGGTTTCAAGCCAATCACATAACCGCTCTGCCACTTTCTTCGCAAACACTAAGACACTAGTTAAGCTGTCCATAACACCGCTTTGTCAAGGCGGAGTCGTGGGTTAAATCCCCGCGTGTCTTGAGATAATGGCCCATCCCTCTCAATTAGGATTTCAAGACGCAGCCTCCCCTGTCATAGAGGAGCTCCTACACTTTCACGACCACGCCCTAATAATTGTGTTCCTGATTAGCACCCTGGTTCTTTATGTCATTGTTGCTATAGTGACTACAAAACTAACCAACAAATATATTTTAGACTCACAAGAAATCGAAATTATCTGAACAGTCCTCCCTGCCTTAATCCTTATTCTCATTGCCCTCCCCTCCCTACGTATTCTCTATCTAATAGACGAAATTAACGACCCCCACCTAACAATTAAAGCTATTGGACACCAATGATACTGAAGCTATGAGTATACAGATTACGAAGACTTAGGCTTTGATTCATATATAATCCCCACACAAGACCTAACCAGCGGCCAGTTCCGCCTCCTCGACACAGACCACCGAATGGTAGTCCCAATTGAGTCCCCAATCCGCATGCTAATTTCTGCCGAAGACGTTCTTCACTCCTGAGCAGTCCCATCTCTCGGCGTCAAAATAGACGCTGTCCCTGGACGACTTAATCAAGCTGCCTTTATTGCATCCCGACCCGGTGTATTCTATGGACAATGCTCTGAAATCTGCGGGGCAAATCATAGCTTCATACCTATTGTAGTAGAAGCTGTTCCGCTTGAACATTTCGAAAAATGGTCCTCCTTAATACTTGAAGACGCCTCGCTAAGAAGCTAAACTGGGCATAGCGTAGCCTTTTAGTGAAAAAGTGGGTCGGCCCACCACCCTTAGCGGCATATGCCGCAATTAAACCCCTTGCCCTGGTTCTCCATTTTAGTTTTCTCCTGGCTCATCTTTCTACTCATCATCCCTGCCAAAGTCACAGCTCATGCCTATCCTAACGAACTAATCCCTCAGACAATAGAAAAAGTGATAGCAGAGCCCTGAAGCTGGCCCTGATCTTAAGCTTTTTTGATCAATTTATAAGCCCTTCATACCTGGGGATCCCCCTCATGGCCCTCGCCCTAACTCTCCCATGAGTCCTTTACCCAGACCCCTCTCCCCGGTGACTTAACAACCGTACAGTTGTCCTCCAGGGCTGATTCATTAGTGGCTTCACACAACAAATTTTTCAGCCCATCAATCCAGACGGACACAAATGAGCTGCCCTCCTGGCATCTCTGATAGTTTTCCTTCTCACCCTAAACATGTTGGGCCTACTTCCCTACACATTTACACCCACAACCCAGCTCTCTTTAAATATAGCATTTGCTGTCCCCCTCTGACTAGCTACTGTAATTATCGGCATACGAAACCAACCAACCCACGCGCTAGCACACCTTCTGCCAGAAGGAACCCCAACCCCCCTTATCCCCATTTTAATTATAATCGAAACTATCAGCTTATTTATTCGACCGTTAGCACTAGGAGTTCGACTCACAGCCAACCTCACGGCTGGCCACCTTTTAATCCAACTAATTGCTACTGCCGCTCTAGTCCTTCTCCCTATGATGCCAACAGTAGCAATTTTAACAGGAGCACTCCTTCTCATGCTAACTCTGCTGGAAGTTGCCGTTGCTATAATCCAAGCGTATGTTTTCGTCTTGCTATTAAGTCTCTACTTACAAGAAAACGTTTAATGGCACATCAAGCACACGCATATCACATAGTAGACTCAAGCCCATGGTCTCTCACAGGGGCAGTCGCCGCCCTGCTCATGACTTCCGGACTAGCAATCTGAATACACTTCCACACAGTAACACTTATAGTCCTAGGCTCAACACTCTTGCTCCTAACGATGTACCAATGATGGCGAGACATCATTCGAGAAGTCACATTTCAAGGACATCACACACCCCCCGTACAAAAAGGTCTCCGTTATGGAATAATTCTATTTATTACCTCCGAAGTATTCTTCTTCCTCGGCTTCTTCTGAGCCTTTTACCACTCCAGCCTGGCACCAACCCCAGAGCTAGGCGGCTGCTGACCCCCCACAGGAGTCACCACCCTAAATCCATTCGAAGTCCCCCTGCTAAACACTGCCGTCCTTCTTGCTTCCGGCGTAACAGTTACTTGGGCCCACCATAGCATTATAGAAGGCCTCCGAAAACAAGCTATTCAATCATTAGCTCTAACCATCCTCCTCGGGTTCTATTTCACCTTTCTCCAAGGCATGGAATACTATGAGGCCCCATTCTCGATTGCAGACGGGGTTTACGGATCCACCTTCTTTGTCGCAACCGGTTTCCATGGCCTCCACGTCATTATTGGCACTACATTCCTAGCTGTCTGCCTACTTCGACAAATCCAATACCATTTTACTTCCGAGCATCACTTTGGATTTGAAGCAGCCGCTTGATACTGGCACTTTGTAGATGTCGTATGACTCTTCCTCTATATTTCAATTTACTGATGAGGCTCATAATCTTTCTAGTATTAAACTAGTACATGTGACTTCCAATCACCTAGTCTTGGTTAAACTCCAAGGAAAGATAATGAACTTGGTTACAGCTATACTCTCAATTGCCGTTACACTTTCAACTATCCTAGCTATCGTATCCTTTTGACTCCCCCAAATAACCCCCGACCACGAAAAGCTTTCACCTTACGAATGCGGCTTTGACCCATTAGGATCAGCCCGGCTCCCATTTTCCATGCGATTTTTTCTAGTTGCTATCCTGTTCCTTCTCTTTGACCTGGAAATCGCCCTCCTCCTCCCCCTCCCCTGAGGAGACCAACTAACCTCCCCTCTACTCACATTTACATGGGCATTCCTCATCCTCTCTCTCCTAACTCTAGGCCTAATTTATGAATGACTCCAGGGCGGACTAGAGTGGGCCGAATAGGCAGTTAGTTTAATAAAAACCTTTGATTTCGGCTCAAAAACTTGTGGTTTAAGTCCATAACTACCTAATGACCCCAACTCACTTTGCTTTTTCATCAGCCTTTCTCCTAGGCCTCGCAGGCCTAGCATTCCATCGAACCCACCTACTTTCCGCCCTATTATGCCTAGAAGGCATGATGCTCTCCCTCTTTATTGCCCTTTCCTTATGAACGCTTCATTTAGACTCCACCAACTTTTCTGCTTCTCCAATGATTCTGCTAGCCTTTTCAGCCTGTGAAGCCAGTGCAGGGCTAGCCCTCCTAGTTGCCACTGCCCGCACACACGGCACTGACCGCCTCCAAAGCCTTAATCTCCTGCAATGCTAAAAATCCTCTTCCCAACTGTTATACTTATCCCAACCATCTGGTTTTCCCCCTCCAACCGCCTTTGATCAACAACTCTTGCCCAAAGCTTAATTATTGCCCTAGCCAGCCTAGCCTGATTTAATACACCTGCAGAAACCGGATGATCATGCATAAACGTATATATGGCAACCGACCCTCTTTCAACCCCCCTGCTTATCCTCACTTGCTGACTCTTGCCATTAATAATTCTTGCAAGTCAAAACCACACCTCCTCTGAACCTATCGGACGGCAACGCACATATATCACCCTCCTCACATCTCTGCAGATCTTTCTAATTCTTGCCTTCAGCGCCACAGAGGTAATTATATTTTATATTATGTTTGAAGCCACCCTCATCCCCACTCTAATTATCATCACCCGCTGAGGAAACCAGACTGAGCGACTAAACGCAGGGACATACTTCCTATTTTATACCCTAGCAGGCTCCCTACCACTACTGGTAGCCCTTCTTCTGCTACAAAACAACACAGGCACCCTATCCCTCCTCACTCTTCAGTACGCCCCTGTAATAGAACTCTCATCATACGCTGACAAGTTCTGATGAGCCGGCTGCTTAGTAGCATTCCTGGTCAAAATGCCACTATACGGCGCCCACCTCTGACTGCCTAAAGCCCATGTTGAAGCCCCAATTGCAGGCTCCATGATCCTTGCTGCTGTACTACTCAAACTAGGAGGCTATGGTATGATGCGCATAATAATTGTTTTAGAACCAGCAACCAAACAACTTAGCTACCCCTTTATTATCCTCGCCCTATGAGGGGTAATTATAACCGGAGCTATTTGTTTACGTCAAACAGACCTTAAATCCCTCATCGCCTACTCATCAGTGAGCCACATGGGACTTGTTGCAGCAGGTATTCTCATCCAAACCCCCTGAGGTTTTACTGGAGCATTAGTATTGATAATTGCCCATGGCCTCACCTCATCTGCCCTATTCTGCCTAGCAAACACCAACTACGAACGAACTCACAGCCGTACCATATTACTTGCCCGAGGCCTTCAAGTAGTACTCCCCCTACTCGCCACCTGATGGTTTATTGCTAGCCTTGCCAACCTGGCCCTCCCTCCACTCCCTAACCTAATGGGGGAACTAATAATCATTGCCTCCCTATTCAACTGATCTTGATGAACCCTCGTACTAACAGGGACTGGAACTCTCATTACAGCTGCCTACTCACTTTATATATTCCTAATAACACAACGAGGGCCCCTCCCAACCCACCTAACAGCTCTCTCCCCAACACACTCCCGAGAGCACTTACTCGCAGTTCTCCACCTACTCCCCCTTGTCCTTCTCATCCTTAAGCCAGAATTAATTTGAGGCTGATCCTCCTGTAGATTTAGTTTAACAAAAACATTAGATTGTGATTCTAAAGACAGGGGTTAAAGTCCCCTAATCCACCCGAGAGAGGCTCGCCAGCAACAAAGACTGCTAATCTTTCGTCCCCTTGGTTGAACCCCAAGGCTCACTCGCCCAAGCTTCCAAAGGATAATAGTTCATCCATTGGTCTTAGGAACCAAAAACTCTTGGTGCAAATCCAAGTGGGAGCTATGGACCTAACCCTCCTACTCCTCTGTCTGTTAAACCCACTGCAACGTCTTTCTCTAGCTTCGACTACTTGTCTTGCTCTTATTTTCCTTATCCTCCTATACCCTGTCTTCCGTTCCCTCCTCCCCCGAACACCCAAAACCCCCTCCCTCGCTGCCCAAACACAAAATGCAGTATTCTTGGCCTTCCTAGTAAGTCTTATTCCCCTCTCCCTCCACCTCAGCTCAGACATTCAAATAGTAGTTTCTTACCACGACTGATTTAACACAGAAGCTTTCCCTATCGGGCTCACCTTCATCTTCGACACCTATTCAGCCTTATTTTTACCAATTGCCCTTTACGTAACATGAGCCATTCTAGACTTCGCCGCCTGATACATACGCTCAGACCCAAACATCGATCGCTTCTTCAAATATCTATTGATCTTCCTCATCGCGATACTACTCCTAGTAACATCAGGCAACATGTTCCAATTTTTTATCGGTTGGGAGGGAGTAGGAATCATATCCTTCCTCCTCATCAGCTGATGGTATGGCCGAGCAGATGCAAATACCGCAGCCCTGCAAGCAGTTCTCTTCAATCGAATTGGAGACATCGGCCTGATCCTCTCAATAATTTGACTTGCCACTGCCATTAACACCTGAGATTTTTCACAAATTTTTGCTACTATCAAGTTCATCCCACCTCAGGACCTTATGTGCCCCCTTCTAGGCTTCATCCTTGCCGCTACCGGTAAATCAGCCCAATTCGGCCTTCACCCCTGACTACCTGCCGCCATAGAAGGCCCTACCCCAGTCTCCGCTCTTCTGCATTCCAGCACAATGGTTGTTGCAGGCATTTTCCTCCTCGTCCGAGTTAGCCCGCTATTGGAAAATAACCAGCTCGCCCTAACTATCGGCCTATGCCTCGGTGCACTAACCACACTATTCACTGCAACCTGTGCCCTCACCCAAAACGACCTCAAAAAAATCATTGCATTCTCAACATCAAGCCAACTTGGCCTTATGATAGTTGCAATCGGCCTAAACCAGCCCCAACTCGCCTTCCTTCATATCTGCACCCACGCCTTTCTTAAAGCCATGCTCTTTATCTGCTCCGGCTCCATCATCCACAGCCTTAATGACGAACAAGACATCCGCAAAATAGGAGGAGTATTCCGCTTCCTCCCACTTACAACATCTTGCCTTGCCCTAGGAAGCCTCGCCCTTGCAGGCACCCCCTTCTTAGCAGGCTTCTACTCTAAAGATGCTATCATTGAAGCTCTAAACACTTCCCACCTCAACGCCTGAGCCCTTGCTCTAACACTCCTGGCCACCTCCTTCACAGCTGTCTACAGCCTACGAATTGTGTTCTTCGTGACAATAGGCTTCCCCCGGTTCGCGCCCCTCCAACCCATCGACGAAACCGACCCCTGACTAGAATACCCCCTCAAACGACTAGCCTACGGCAGCATTGTCGCCGGTCTTTTAATTACACAAAGCTTAATGCCCGCGAAAACTCCAATTTTATCCATACCCCCTACTATAAAATTAGCAGCCCTAATCGTTACAATCCTAGGACTCTTAGTAGCCTACGAACTAGCCACCCTAGCCAACAAACACCATAAAGTCACCCCTAGCATTATTCTTCACCGCTTCCCCACCCTATTAGCCTTCTATACAATCGTCCTTCACCGTTACTTCCCTAAATTAACCCTCACCTTCGGCCAAAAAATTGCCTCCCGAATAGTGGACCAAACATGGCTGGAAAAAATTCTCCCTAAGGCAATCGCTAATCTTATCCTCTCTCTCGTCAAACCCACAGACAGCATTCAGCAAGGAATAATCAAAACTTACCTTACCCTCTTTTTCTTTACCTTTGTCCTTGCAATACTCTACCTCCTAACCTAAACAGCACGGAGTGTCCCCCGACTTAACCCCCGGACCAACTCCAGCACCACAACCAAGGATAAAAGTAAAACCCACCCCCCCATCATTAAAAGGCCTCCCCCTAACGAATACATTAGGGCCACCCCGGCCACATCACTACGAAATAAAGCAAGCCCCTCATTTTCATCCGTCGACGTCCACCACTCCTGATACCATCCCCCCGAATAAGACGAGAACAAAACAAAAGATACAGCTACCCCCAACATGTATGTTACCATAAGTAACAGCACAGGCCAGCTTCCTCACCCCTCCGGATGTGCCTCAGCAGCAAGAGCCGCAGAATACGCAAACACGACTAACATGCCTCCCAAATAAATTAAAAACAAAATTATGGATAAAAAGGAGCCTCCATGGCAAATTAACATACCACATCCAACCCCCGCTACCATAACAAGCCCGAAGGCGGCGAAATAAGGAGAAGGGTTTGAGGCAATAGCCGACAACCCTAAAACAAGACCAAACAAAAATACAAGCATAAAAATTGCCATGAGTTTTTACCAGGACTTTAACCAGGACTAATGGCTTGAAAAACCATCGTTGTAGTTCAACTATAAAAACATCAAGAACTACCAATTTATCTTGTACCAATACTCCCCAAGATAACAAAATGCTTAATGGCCAATCTACGAAAAACCCACCCACTTCTTAAAATTGCCAACGATGCCCTAGTTGACCTCCCAGCCCCGGCCAACATTTCAGTGTGATGAAATTTTGGCTCCCTACTAGGACTTTGCTTAGCTGCTCAAATCCTAACAGGCCTATTCCTTGCCATACACTACACATCGGATATCGCCACAGCCTTCTCATCCGTTGCACACATCTGCCGTGACGTAAACTACGGATGACTAATCCGAAACATGCACGCCAACGGCGCATCCTTCTTCTTCATCTGCATCTACCTTCACATTGGACGAGGACTCTACTACGGCTCATACCTCTATAAAGAAACATGAAACATTGGAGTTATCCTCCTACTACTTGTTATGATAACCGCTTTCGTCGGATACGTCCTCCCATGAGGCCAAATGTCATTTTGAGGTGCCACTGTCATCACAAACCTTCTCTCCGCCATCCCATACGTAGGCAGCTCCCTAGTGCAGTGAATCTGAGGCGGCTTCTCCGTAGACAATGCCACTCTTACCCGATTCTTCGCCTTCCACTTCCTATTCCCGTTCGTCATTGTTGCAATAACACTAGTACATCTCATCTTCCTCCACGAAACCGGATCAAATAATCCAACCGGCCTTAACTCAGATGCAGACAAAATCTCCTTCCACCCGTATTTCTCGTATAAAGACCTACTTGGCTTTGCAGCTTTACTCATCGCCCTAATCTCCCTAGCATTGTTCTCTCCAAACCTCCTAGGTGACCCTGACAATTTCACCCCCGCCAACCCCATAGTCACCCCGCCCCACATTAAACCAGAGTGATACTTCCTATTCGCCTACGCCATTCTACGATCCATCCCTAATAAACTAGGAGGAGTACTAGCACTACTCGCCTCAATCCTTGTACTCATACTAGTCCCAATCCTCCATACGTCCAAACAACGAAGCCTAACTTTCCGCCCATACACACAATTCCTCTTCTGACTCCTCATCGCAGATGTAATGATCCTCACCTGAATCGGAGGCATGCCAGTAGAACACCCCTTCAACATCATCGGACAAATCGCATCCCTCCTTTACTTCTCCCTTTTCCTTATTTTAGTCCCCACAGTAGGATGATTCGAAAATAAAATCCTAGAATGACAGTGCAGTAGTAGCTCAGTCTCAGAGCGCCGGCCTTGTAAGCCGGACGTCGAAGGTTGAAATCCTTCCTACCGCTTTCGAAAAAGAGGGATTCTAACCCCCGCCCCTAACTCCCAAAGCTAGGATTCTAATTTAAACTATCTTTCGTCTATAACATCATAAATGTTTTCACGGATTTCCTGTACATATATGTAATTACACCATATACTGTAGTTAACCATAAATTATATGCTAGAAGTACATATATGTAATTACACCATATACTGTAGTTAACCATAAATTATATGCTAGAAGTACATATATGTAATTACACCATATACTGTAGTTAACCATAAATTATATGCTAGAAGTACATATATAGGAATAATCAACATTCAATATATTAACCAAGACACCCAACTAAACAGTGGAGAGGCATTATACTATTTCAACCATAAATCTAAAGTTAAAAGATATTGAATTCAAAAATAAGACGACAATCAAGCCATAACAATAAAATTCACGATCAAAGATATACCAAGAACTCAACACCTCTGAATACTCAATTACTTAATGTAGTAAGAACCGACCATCAGTTGATTTCTAATTGAATACGGTTATTGAAGGTGAGGGACAATCATTGTGGGGGTAGCTCACAGTGAATTATTCCTGGCATTTGGTTCCTACTTCAGGGTCATGAATCGATATATTCCTCATTCTTTCCTTGACGCTTGCATAAGTTAATGGCACACACCATACGACTCGTTACCCAGCAAGCCGAGCATTCTTTCCAGAGGGTCAGTGGTTCCTTTTTTCTTTTTCCTTTCATTTGGCATTTCACAGTGCAAATTCAATTATAGAAATAAGGGTGAACACTCAATATTTTGCCCGCAAATACAGAATGGTGAATGATTGAAAGATTTTACTTGCAGAATTGCATAACTGATATCAGGAGCATATAGTATATGAAAACTCCCTTATATTTGTTATTTCCCCCCTCGCTTTTTCGCGCGTAAACCCCCCCTACCCCCCCAATCTCATGAGATCCTTAACATACCTGCAAACCCCCCGGAAACAGGAAGAACCTCGGAGATACATGGGCGGTTTTTAATCTTTACCTGCCTTTTATCCCTGTATGGCACTGCGGCCAACTAAAAAATTTTTTTATTGTGCAATATTATTTCCGCATAATTTCTTTTCGACATGTTTACGCCCCTAAAAGACTCAGCCACGCGCATAACCCTAAAACCCGAACTAATTCTATTGCAATATTAAATGT